TTATTTTTTTATAAATAAAAAAATAAATAAAAATATTGATACATAAGATAAATACAAGAATAGATAAGACGAGATTCGTCCACCTCCCATATATTTAACCCCTTCCCCTATAAAAAAACTTGCAACACCAACACCATTTGTAATTCCATCAATTATACGTCTATCAAAAAACTGAGTTAGTTTGGTTAATCCTCTTATCCCCACGGTAAAAACTCTAGTATAAAAAATATCTATGTAACCACGATTATATGACCAATTGTATATCACATTTTTTATTCGGTCCACAATAATTCTTTTAGGACCCCCTTTTACAAATGAATTGATTAAATCCAAATTCTGGAAAAATGAATAAGCGGATCCATATAAAATATATGCTATGAATAGTCCGAAAATTGCTATACTTACTGAAAAAATTGCATTTGTAAAAAATTCATCCAAATTTACAGAATAATTAGAACTTGAATGTAAAAGATTTGTTGATGGGGTTAACCATTTCGATAATATATCAAAATCTATTACTCCTTGATCAAAAGAAATTCCTATTGATCCAACCAACAAAGTAAATAGTACTAATACAAGAAGAGGAAATAGCATAGTATTGTCCGATTCGTGAGGATACATGGAAGTGTATTTATTTCCAAAGTAAGTACTAAAGTATTGTATCCTATTTCTTACATTATTATCAATTTTAGATCTTTCTTTTGCAAAAAAAGAAACCTTTTTATTCATTGTTGATAAAAGTAAATTTGGATTGACTCCTCTTGGAGTTCCTTTTCCCCATAGAGATATGGAATAGAACGAACCATTTTTCGTGCTACTGTAATTTTTAAAATGAACGCGTAAATACCCATCAAAGGTAAGTAAATATACCCGAAACATATAAAATGCGGTTAATCCTGCTGTGAAATAAGCTATTACTGCGAAAATTGGTGAATACAACCAACTATCATTAAGAATCTCATCTTTGGACCAAAAACAAGCAAGAGGTGGAATACCACAAAGAGAAAGTGTACCCAATAAAAAAGTAGTTCTTGTAATTGGAACATATCTTGTTAAACCACCCATAAGAACCATATTCTGACTTTTATCTGGTGAATATCCAACAATAGGTTCCATTGAATGAATAATAGATCCGGATCCCAAAAACAATAAAGCTTTTGAATAGGCATGAGTGATCAAATGGAATAAAGCAGCTCGATAAGAACCTATACCTAGAGCTAACATAATATAACCCAATTGAGACATTGTAGAATAGGCTAAGCTTTTTTTAATGTCTCTTTGAGCAAGGGCCAAAGTAGCCCCTAATAATAGTGTTATTACACCTATTAAAGAAATGAAATTCATTATATAAGGTATGACTATGAAAAGAGGAAGAAGCCGAGCTACAAGAAAAATTCCTGCTGCTACCATAGTAGCAGCGTGTATAAGAGCCGAAATAGGAGTGGGTCCTTCCATAGCATCAGGTAACCATACGTGAAGGGGGAATTGTGCGGATTTAGCAACCGCACCGACGAATAATAAAGAAGCACACAAAGTAGCAAATAAAGAATTGACCCCATTATTCTGGATTAAGTTATTAGTTATTTCGAGCAAATACCGAAATTCTAAACTACCTGTTATCCAATAAAAACCTAAGATTCCTAACAATAAACCAAAGTCCCCTACACGATTAGTTACAAAAGCTTTTTGACAAGCACTTGCTGCAATTGGTCGTGTGAACCAAAACCCTATTAATAAATAAGAACACATTCCCACAAGTTCCCAAAAAATATAAATTTGTATCAAATTTGAACTAGTAACTAATCCCAGCATAGAAGTATTAAAAAAACTCATATAAGCAAAAAATCTCAAATATCCTTGATCGTGATACATATATTTGTCACTATAAATAAGAACCATGATTCCAACAGTAGTAATTAGTATTGACATAATAGAAGTAAGTGGATCGATCAAGTATCCAAACTCTAAGGAAAAATCATTATTGATGGTCCAAGACCATAGATATTGATAGATAAAACTTCCATTTATTTGTTGAATAGACAGATTGGCTGAAAACACCATAGCTATACTTAAGAGTAAAACACTAGGAAAAGCCCACATGCGACGAATATTTTTTGTTGCTGTCGGAATAAGTAGAAGTCCAAATCCTATTGACATAGTAACTGGAAGTGGAAGAAAAGGTATTATCCACGCATATTGATATGTATGTTCCATAAGAAAAGAAACTCTTTTTTCTTATAATTACAAATTGTTCTCGATTCACCAATTCTTATCTTTTTGATCCTTTTAGAAAGGAACAATAATAAAAGAAATCAACAAAAAAAAAAGATATGAAAAAAAAAGTCAAATATTGGGATTCTTAATTATTCTGATTTTTTTTCAGATATTTGAAATATTCAAAAATTTACAATTGGTTGGTCAAAAAATATGACCAAATAACTATGTAAAGGTAAAGGCGATTACCTAGTAGTTATTTTAACTAAGAAAAGATTAAAGGAATATGAGATTTTTTAATAATTTTCTTACTACTATTATTTAGTAGATTTTTTTTTTGTGATTAATAAACATATTTATTATACTATAATAGTATAATAAATATATTATATAGTATACTAAATATAGTAAGGAAAAAGAGTTAGACCAAAAAAAGAGTACTTTTTTTATTCAAATATGGATCATAGTATCTATATTCGAATTAAAAAAAAAATACCTAGGTTTTCTAGTTCATTTTGGGAGGGGAGTAATTACCTAACTTGTTGTGTAACTGATTGATTGGATTGAAATCCAATAAAAAAAAACTTATGTTTATCGGAAATCTTATGATACTCCTTACTTTGAATTATGGACATAGCACTCTGGACTTAATCAATTTTAATTTTCCCTTATTTTCTTCCATTTTTTTTCCCTCATGTCATTTATATATGTGATGTGTGATGCACGCGCATACGTATATGTGATATATATATCACATATACATGTATATATAAATATATTTGTATTATATATATTTGTATGTTTATTATATATTTTTTTGTTAAAGTAAAAAAACAATGTATATTAAAAAGAGTATATTAAAAAAATTATCCACATACACGAAATAAGTATAGATAATAACTAAAAAGAACGATCTATTTTGAAGAATACATGTCTTTCACATACAACGATAAAAGGAGGAACCCCCCTTTTTGAATGGCAGTTCCAAAAAAACGTACTTCTATGTCAAAAAAACGTATTCGTAGAAATATTTGGAAGAAAAAAGGATATTTAGTTGCAGTAAAAACTTTTTCTTTAGCGAAATCGGTTTCCACCGGGCATTCAAAAAGTTTTTTTGTGCGACAAACAAATAATAAAGTCTTAGAATAATCTCAATTGATATAGCCTAAAGAACCTCAAATTTTGTAAGATGAATGTTAACTAATGTATTTTTCTGTATTGAATTTCTCAATATTACTTAGAACTCACTGCTGTGATATATAGAATAAGAGTTTTTTGTATATTGGGTTCTAAGTATTATTTTTTTCCCTATCACAATTGTACTTTTCACAATAGAAAAGTACAATTGTGATAGAGATTGAAACTCTTTTGTTATATGCCTATCCCAAAACTTAATTGGTTTTGTAAATGGTATCATAAATTATAAATTATATGCGCAATAAAGAATATTAATACTTTAATTTAAATATACTAAGGTATCGAAATCATTAGAAAAGTAACAAATTTTTTGTATTTAATGATGAAATTGTGATAGATATGAAATCCTAGTTATTTTATTTTGTTCATTGAAAAAAAAACTCAATTTCATTTGAATCCATGAAATCGGATAAATGAAAAACAAAAAAAAAATAGAGAAAAAAAGACAATTCTTAGTTTTATACCTCAACCGAGAAAAAACTATGGAGTTCCAACTGTTTGGAGAGAACTTAGTTTCTAGTACGTGAAAGTTGATTGTTAAAAAACCCACGACGATACTACCTAGGTAGGTATTTTATTGAAGATTCAAATATTTAAACCACAAACCAGTCTTTATTCATTGATTCTAATTAATGTTTCCTAAACTATATTGAATCCTTGAATCTCGACGATTCAACATGAATTGACTATTATTATTTCAAGTAAGCCGCCGTGGTGAAATCGGTAGACACGCTGCTCTTAGGAAGCAGTGCTAAAGCATCTCGGTTCGAGTCCGAGCGGCGGCATCTTCTAAAAGAGATACAATAGATCCTAAAATGTATTCAATTCGCGATTTCCAATTCTGTAATGGGACCCCTTTTATGATATTTGCGACTTTAGAACATATATTAACTCATATCTCTTTTTCGATCATTTCAATTGTGATTACGATTCATTTGATGACCTTATTAGTCCACAAAATTGTAGGATTACGTGATTCGTCAGAAAAAGGGATGATAGCTACCTTTTTCTCTATAACAGGATTATTAGTTTCTCGTTGGATTTCTTCGGGACATTTTCCATTAAGTAATTTATACGAGTCATTAATCTTCCTTTCGTGTAGTTTCTTCATTATTCATATGATTCCCAAGATACGTAACCTTAAAAATGATTTAAGCACAATAATTGCACCAAGTACCATTTTTACTCAAGGCTTTGCCATGTCGGGTCTTTCAACTGAAATGCATCAATCTGCAATATTAGTACCTGCTCTACAATCTCAGTGGTTAATGATGCACGTAAGTATGATGTTATTGAGCTATGCAGCTCTTTTATGCGGATCATTATTATCAGTCGCTCTTCTAGTCATTACATTTCGAAAAAACATCGAAATTTTTTGTAAAAGAAATAATTTATTAATTAAGTCATTTTTCTTTGGTGAGATTGAATATTTGAATGAAAAAAGAAGTGTTTTTAAAAACACTTCTTTTCCTTCATTTCGAAATTATTACAAATATCAATTAACTGAGCGTTTGGATTATTGGAGTTATCGTGTCATTAGTCTAGGGTTTACCTTTTTAACCATAGGTATTCTTTGTGGAGCAGTATGGGCTAATGAGGCATGGGGATCCTATTGGAATTGGGACCCCAAGGAAACTTGGGCATTTATTACTTGGACCATATTCGCGATTTATTTACATACTAGAACAAATATAAATTGGAAAGGTACGAATTCGGCACTTGTAGCTTCTATAGGATTTCTTATAATTTGGATATGCTATTTTGGGATCAATCTATTAGGAATAGGTCTACATAGTTATGGTTCATTCACATAAACATCTAATTGAATAAACTACATGAAGAATACATAAGATAAAAACATCATCCCATATATAACGAAAGTTTGTTTTTATGAGTTTTTGAGAACCATTTTAATTTGAATGATTCCTTGATTCAAACGGTTCTCAAAAACTCGAGATGTATCTAATTACAATTCTTATTCATTTTATTTCTTTTTTCATTATACAGTACAGCAAACAATTTTCAAAATATTAAATTCAAAGAATTATAAGACTTTCCTTCCGTTTCATTAATGAAACACTATCTATGATAATAATTGGATAAGATAGCGTGTACCTTGTCAACTGATAACGAGAGAACAAAATCGGGATAAATACCAATACTTATTACGGGTAGAAAGATACAGATTGAAAGAAATAGTTCTCGTAGTCCAGAATCCCAAAAAGTAGAGTTTGGAATATTAAATAGCTTGTATCCATAAAACATCTGACGTAACATAGATAATAAATAAATAGGAGTTAATATCATTCCAATTGCCATTACAAAAGTAATTAGCATTTTTGGCATTAAAAGATATTTTGTACTAGTAATTAGTCCAAAAAATACTACAAATTCCGCAACAAAACCACTCATTCCTGGCAATGCAAGAGAAGCCATCGAGAAGCTACTGAACATGGTAAATGTTTTTGGCATTGGGATAGATATCCCTCCCATTTCTTCGAGATAAACAAGACGTGTTCTATCACAACTCGTTCCCGCCAAGAAAAAAAGTGCAGCACCAATAAATCCATGAGAGAGCATTTGTAAAATAGCTCCATTGAGTCCCATGTCGGTTATAGAACCAATTCCTATAATTGTGAAACCCATGTGAGATACAGAGGAATAGGCTATTCTCTTTTTTAAATTACGTTGACCAAGAGAAGTTGAAGCTGCATAGATTATTTGCATTGTTCCTATTATCACCAACCAAGGAGAAAATATAGAATGGGCGTGGGGTAGTAATTCCATATTGATCCGAATCAATCCATATGCGCCCATTTTTAATAGGATTCCAGCTAAAAGCATACATGTACTGTAATGTGCTTCTCCATGGGTATCAGGTAACCATGTATGTAGGGGTATAATCGGCAATTTGACAGCATAAGCAATAAGGAAGCCAAAATAGAATATTATTTCCAATGCCACAGGATATGATTGATTAATTAATCTTTCAAAATCTAATGTTGGTTCATTGGAACCATATAAACCCATACCTAGAACTCCTATTAAGAAAAAAATGGAACCCCCTGCAGTGTACAAAATAAACTTTGTAGCCGAGTAGAGACGTTTCTTTCCCCCCCACATGGATAAAAGTAAGTAAACAGGAATTAATTCTAACTCCCACATGATGAAAAAAAGTAAAAAGTCTCGAGAGGAAAATAATCCTATTTGACCGCTGTACATTGCTAGCATCAGGAAATAGAACAACCGCGAATTTCGAGTAATTGGCCAAGCTGCTAAAGTTGCTAAAGTAGTGATAAATCCTGTCAGTAAAATGGGTCCTATGGAAAGTCCATCGATTCCTAGTCTCCAGTGGAAATCAAAAACATCTATCCATTTAGAATCTTCCTTCAATTGCATTAATGGATCATCCAATTGGAAATGATAACAGAATGCATAAGTCGTTAGAAGGAGTTCTAATAAGCATATACATAAAGTATACCACCTAAACATCTTATTCCCTCTATGAGGGAAAAAGAAAATTGAGGAACCCGCGAATATCGGTAAAACAACAAGTATTGTTAACCAAGGAAAATAACTCGTGATAAAGACAAGATACATTTTGACCAGAAAAGCCCGCCCTCAAAATAATATATTTTGTCGAGCACGGGCTTTTGTCGGTAAAGAGGAATCACAAATGATTCAAGTGGAGTTTTTTGTAACGTATCAATAAGATAGAGCCATGCTGCGAGTTGTTTCAGGCCCTAAATAAACACGGACACTCAAAAAATCTGTTGGGCAGGCAGATTCACATCTCTTACAACCTACACAGTCCTCGGTTCTTGGCGCGGAAGCTATTTGCTTGGCTTTACATCCGTCCCAAGGTATCATTTCCAATACATCTGTGGGGCAAGCTCGTACACATTGAGTACACCCTATACATGTATCATAAATTTTTACTGAATGTGACATTGGATCTATAAATTACAATTTTGAACATAAAAGATTTTCGATCTGGTCAAATCAAATTAGTAGTAAATGAATCATATATTATATATTGTAATATTGTAGACACCAGACGAAACAGTGGTTTATTAAAAATAATCAATATATTTCTTAAATCAATCTGTTTATGAGAAAAGGTCAAGACACTTTGATTTTCGTTTCAACAATTATGATGATACGAGTTGCACATGCGAATTCAAATTAATTGGCCAACAAATCGGTCATCATTATTTCAATATAAATATAAAAATGCAATTCCATTTTATTGAATTGCATTCAAATTCAATAAAAAATAGTATTTCAATTCTATTAAATATTTTTATGTGTCTTTATTTAAATTATCTATGATGATTATCACTAATTATTCAACAAATTCGATTGATTAATACGAGTTGATTTTCTGTTACGATGGATCGACGAAACAATAGCAAGTCCAATAGCTGCTTCAGCAGCTGCAATGGCTATAACAAAGATTGAGAAAATGTCTCCTCTTAATTGGCGACTATCAAATATATCAGAAAATGTTACAAGATTGATATTAACCGAATTTAGTATAAGCTCAAGACACATAAGCGCTCTAACCATGTTTCGACTTGTGATCAATCCATAGATACCGATAGAAAATAAATAAACACTCAAAAAAAGGACATGCTCAAACATCATTGACTAACTCCTTATCAATCTCGATTCATTTCAATATGAACAACAATTCAACCGATTCAATTGATTAGAATAGAACAATTACACAACAAAAGAAGATATTGACGGTAGATAGATTTAACTAAAAATTTCTATTTATTTATTTAGAATTTAGTTAGAATTCTAAGAATTGGGAATCATTATAAGTTAAGTATTTTTATTGCTTATTGTCGAGCCATAGTAATTGCACCTATCAAGGAAACTAAAAGAATTATTGAAATGAGTTCAAACGGAAGATAAAAATCTGTTGATAAATGAATCCCAATTTGTTGAACGTTATTTATTAGGTCCTGTTCCATAATCTGGTTTGACCTTGCAGTCCAAATAATTCCGTACCATGACGTATCTGGGATAGTAGTAATTAGTGAAAAAAGAATAGTTGTACAAACCATCGAAGTGACCCCATCTCCAATGGTCCAAAAATAGGAATTATTGGAATATTCTGAACCATTCATGAACATTACAGCAAATATGATCAAGACATTTATGGCTCCCACATAAATAAGGAGCTGTGCGGCAGCTACAAAATAGGAGTTCGATGAAATATAGAATAAGGATATACAAACAAGAACCAATCCCAATGAAAAGGCAGAATAAATTGGATTGGTAAATAATACTACCCCCAGACCCCCTAATACAAGAATTGACCCCAGAAATACAACAAGAATATCATGTATTGGTCCAGGTAAATCCATTATGTATAAAATACAAAATAAATAACTTTAACTATTTCATGACCTTACTTTAACTTTATAAATGGTCCAGGAAAGGAAAAGGGCTTACCCTATTTTTGTTTTCTTGTATATAATATTGTATATGATACATTTATAATTGAATTGAATTTGAATATGGATTAATGTAGATATAGATAAAATTATCGGGCCAACCTTACTTTAGTTATATTTATCCGAAAGAAAAAAAAAGAAAAAGTAGTTGAAATTTGCTATTTCGAAATCATCACGAAAAATATATTTTAAGTTTAAATCAAAGAGTGATTCTCAACAATCATTAGTTTTTATTTGTAGTTACTGACTACCCAAAATAAAAAGCTTGGATCTTTTATATCAAAACAAAATCTTAGTAATCGGTAATTGTTCTTGAATCAAAGGGTTCATCTTTGTCTATTTTTATTTGAGTCGAATTCATAACTGTTTGAATTGTGTAATCTCCAATTATTGAGATTGGTAATCGACCCAAAGCAATTTGATTATAATTCAATTCGTGACGATCATAAGTAGAAAGTTCATATTCTTCAGTCATTGATAAACAATTTGTTGGACAATACTCGACACAGTTACCACAAAATATACAAACCCCAAAATCTATACTATAATTAAGTAATTGTTTCTTTTTAATATCTCTTTCAAATCTCCAATCAACAACGGGTAGATCTATCGGGCATACACGAACACATACTTCACAAGCAATACATTTATCAAATTCAAAGTGGATTCGACCCCGGAAACGCTCTGATGTGATCGATTTTTCATAAGGATATTGAATAGTTACAGGTAAACGATTTGTGTGGGATAAGGTAATTATGAAACTTTGACCAATGTACCTTGCAGCTCGTATTGTTTGTTGACCATAATTCATGGACCCAATTACCATAGGGAACATATTGTAGATATACATGAAAAATTTGACGTTTCTTTCTCTTGTTTGATAGAGATTATGAATCTAAAATAGTGTTATCGTATTCTCTTATTTATAATGAAACAAGTTGGGAAGAAGTTGTTAATAACAGATTACCTAGAGAAATAGGTAAAAGAAATTTCCATCCAAGATTTAATAACTGGTCCATTCTCATTCTAGGTAAAGTCCATCTTGTTGTGATAGAAATGAAGAGAAACAAATAAGCTTTAGTTAATGTAATAAGGATACCCATTGTCATTCCAAAAATGCCGGCGATTTTTTTTATTCCGAAAAGCTCAGAAATGGATATATACGGAATAGATAAATTCCACCCACCTAAGTAAAGAACTGTTACAAATAATGAAGAAACTAATAAATTTAGGTAAGAAGCAAGATAAAATAAACCATATTTGATACCCGAATACTCGGTTTGATAACCTGCTACTAATTCCTCCTCCGCTTCTGGTAAATCAAAGGGCAATCTCTCACATTCGGCTAGAGAAGAAATTAGAAAAACAATAAATCCTATAGGCTGACGCCACAGATTCCACCCCCAAAAACCATATTTTGACTGTGCTTCAACTATATCAACTGTACTTGAACTGTTAGATAATCATAGTCGATAATAACATCACTGTTCCCATCGCTATTTCAAAACCGTACGTGAGACCTCAGCTTCATACGGCTCCTCGATGGCCACAAAAAAAATGTAAGGACGGGTTCGTTATTATCGCTATCTTTGGATAGATAGAATAAAGATACGTCGGAAAGTCCCAAATTAGACCAATGGAATTCTGTCTGCTAGAATAAGAAAAAAGGTGCTTCCGAATTGATCTCATCCTTTACAATAAAAATTTCTCTTTGTTCGGTAATAACTTAATATTTCAATAAAATACTCCTTATACCAATCAATACAAAATAAAAAGAATTAGTCATTAGTTCATGAATCGTGATAAGAATTCGATATGTATGAATATGGATAGAGAAAAGAATAAATAAGGATCCCCCTTTTTTATTATTCATTCAATTACTGCATTCCATTTCTTTTTTCCTGTTCTTCTGTCTCAGAGGAGGATACTAAAAAATAAAATAAAGGATTAATTCGTTCTTGATAGTCATTTCTTTAACCAGTGAATAGGAGCATACTCTAGATCGGAATCGTAGGGAAGTACTACTTGATCATTTCTACCAATTTCAAGTCCTTATTATGATTCGTTTTATGAAAAAATACCTCTTTTTTGATACCTTACATTATCTCCATTACTAATCCTTTGTGTACCTTGGTGTTCCTAACCGTCCACTGACTTTTGATTGATCCCCGGTATAGTAATACATACGAGACAGTAGTAGAAACTCCATACAGTTGATCTTTTGTTTGCGCCCGCTTCAAGATATGATGACTAATCAAAAAATCTTAATCTTGGGGTAAGCAGTTTACACTGCTTATTTTTACTTCAACTTTATTCTTGTACATAGGGAATGAGATTGTTTCTTCTTACTACAAATTTGGAAGCTGTTTAGTTTCACTCATATAACTATCTGGTTTAACTCATCAACCCGAATGCTGAATAAAAAAAATGAAAACATCTATTCAATACATTGAACCTCTTTCTTTTTTCTTTTATTTCTAGAAGAGAGGTTCAAAGTTCATATTCCAACGAATCACACGTAGAGATATTGATAACACACATAGAGTTAATGGTATTTCATAACTAATAGATTGAGCAGCAGCTCGTAGACCACCTAAAAAGGAATATTTATTATTCGATCCATATCCTGACATAAGAAGCCCAATAGGAGCAATACTAGAAATGGCGATCCATAAAAAAACACCTATACTGAGATCGGCTAAAACAAGACGATACCCAAAAGGAATTACTAAATAACTTAGTAGAATTGATATAACCGCTATAGACGGTCCCACACTAAACAAACGAATATCTCCTCGAGATGGGAGGAGGTCCTCTTTAAAAAGTAGTTTAGTCCCATCCGCTATAGCTTGAAGAATTCCCAACGGGCCAGCATATTCGGGCCCAATACGTTGTTGTATCGCTGCAGATATTTCTCTTTCTAACCACACAATTACTAGTACCCCCATTGTTATTCCCAATATAAGGGTCAAAATGGGTACAATCCATATTAGTCCATACACTTCTTTTAAAAATTCCGATGTAGAAAAAGAATTGATAGTTTGTACTTCTGTCGTATCAATTATCATTTCAACGATCAACTTCTCCCATAATGATATCTATACTACCCAATATCGTCATGATATCAGCCAATTTCATTCTTTTAACTAGCTGAGGAAGAATTTGCAAATTGATAAAACCGGGTGGACGAATTTTCCATCTCCAGGGGAAAACACTATTATCTCCTATCAAATAAATTCCCAATTCTCCTTTTGGGGCTTCCACTCTCACATAAAGTTCTTGTTTCGACAATTCAAAATTGGGTGAAGGTTTTTTACTAATAAATCTATATTCAAAATCATTCCATTCGGAATTCTTTGCTCTATCAAAGCGTCGTACTTCTAAATTTTCATAAGGTCCTCCAGGAATTCCTTTTAGAGCCTGTTGAATAATTTTTATGGATTCCTTCATTTCACCGATTCGTACTAAATAACGAGCTAATGAATCTCCTTCTTTTTGCCATTGGACTTCCCAATCGAATTCATTGTAACACTCATAATGATCAACTTTACGAAGATCCCATTGGATTCCAGAAGCTCGTAACATTGGTCCTGATAAACCCCAATTTACAGCTTCTTCTCCACCAATAATGCCCACTCCTTCAACTCGTTCCAAAAAAATGGGATTCCACGTAATAAGTTTTTGATATTCAACAACTCCTGTTAAAGAATAATCGCAGAAATCCAAACATTTATCTATCCATCCATAAGGTAGATCAGCAGCTACTCCTCCAATACGGAAATAATTATGCATCATTCGCATACCTGTGGCGGCTTCGAATAGATCATATATCAATTCCCTTTCTCTGAAAATATAGAAAAAGGGAGTCTGTGCACCGATATCCGCCATAAAAGGTCCAAGCCATAACAAATGAGAAGCTATACGGCTCAATTCCAGCATAATTACTCTGATATAGCTAGCTCTTTGAGGTACTTGAACATTTTCCAATTGTTCTGGCGCATTTACGGTTATTGCCTCTGTGAACATAGTAGCTAAATAATCCCATCGTGTTACATAAGGTAGATATTGTATAATTGTTCGATTTTCCGCTATCTTTTCCATTCCTCTGTGTAAATAGCCCAATATGGGCTCACAGTCAATAACATCTTCACCATCGAGAGTAACGATTAGTCGGAGAACACCATGCATTGATGGGTGGTGAGGCCCCATATTGACTATCATGAGATCTTTTCTTGTAACCGGTACTGTCATATCTTTTCTTCCTTAATTCATTATTCCATGAATTCCTCAAAATGAGACTCATCAAAACGAAAAATTGAATACTACTAAAAAAAATTCAAACGATTAAATTAACGAGTTTTTGGCTCTCGAATATCCAACTGACCAATTAATTTCTTATAACGTACTCTATTTTTCTTTGACAAATAAGCCAGCAACCGTTGACGTTTTCCTAGAATTTTTCGTAGACCCCTTTGCGATAAAAAATCTTTTTTGTGCAATTCCAAATGTGAAGTAAGTCTCCGTATCTTATTGGTGAAACTGAATACTTGAAATTCAACAGAACCTTTGTTTTCTTCTTTTTCTTCTTGTGGAATAATGGAAATGAATGAATTTTTGACCATAAAAAATTTTTCTATCCTTTTTCTTTCTTTTTCATGGATTTTTCCGATCAGGAAAAATAAAAAAAAGAATTATGCCAGTTATTTTAATCTAGTACACACATCTAGTACACACAAAAATTTGGATTTATTCATATACTACTTCTTTATTTTATCCAAATCAAATTTGCAATTTGATTTGGATAGAAAGGGATAGTATGTTTCCGCATTAACGAAAGAAAAGAATTTATTTCTATCTAAAAGGATTCCCCTAATTTATTTATTCCTATATCCAATTGAATGGATACACCATTCAATCTGTATCATTTACCAAAATATAACATAGCATATGCATACATCTTTCGGCTTTCATATACCGAAAATGTCACGGAATATAGATATATATGATATAGGAAATATACTATTAAATTAAAAAATTCTAAATCGTGGATACATATGTATCCTTGACATACTGAAACGACTGCCATTATTGGTATCAAACCAATAGCGATTCATACAAGCTAAATCTTCTAATCGGTAATTGGGCCAAAGAACAAATTTGCATTTAATGAATTTATTTGTATCTGTATTAAGATGCTTGTCCTCATCCAAAAATTTTCCAGAGTTTCTTATGTTGTTTTCATTGCAAAATAATGGATTTCTATTTCTATCCGTAACATTCCAATTATGGGAATTGAAACAAATTAACATTCTCAATTCTCTGCGACGTCTAGGAGATAGAATATTTTCAGGAACAAGGAAATCATAATAATTTGTGTCCCCATTCACAAGCATATTCCCATATCGTACAATGGGTTTATCCAAATTCCTCTTATCAATATATCTTTTTTTTATGCATTTTCTATTAGTTTGGTGTTTATTGTTCTCGACCAATGAAATACTTATAGTTTGATATATAATCAATTTTCCATCCCTTTTTATAGATAGACGAATTGGTTCGATAATTAATATTCCTTTTTTTATCAATTCTGTAAGAGCTAGATCTTTCTGAATTAGCATTACATCCAGATGTATCTCTCCTCTTTGAATCGAGGATATAGCAATTTCTTTTGGATTTATCAGTCTAAGTAAGAGACAATATACCTTGATATTATTGATCATTCTTTGGTTCAAGGAGTCATCCCATCTTAATTGAAAAAGGAAATATTTTTTCAGGAAGAAATCTAGTTCTGCTTCCTTGTTTTTCTTGGATTGTTTTTTCTTCTTACCTTTTTTAATGGTAATGTCTGATCTCGCATAATTCTCTTCAATATCTTTTTTTTTGTTTTCTTTTCGTAGATCTGATACAAGATTTACTTGGTCCTGTTGCTCATTTTTTTGTTGGTTGGAATTTTCTAATTTAAGATATTTTTTTTGATGAGATATCATCTGAAGATTATTTTTTCTATTTATATTGATGTTTTTATTTTGACTTTTATTTTTATAAAAATAAAAGTCAAAAAGAAGTAATTTGATTGGTATAATCCATGGTTTAATCTTATATGCATCAAAAAGTAAGACAAATTCTGGGAAGAACCAAGATTCTAGATTTGATATGGTATGATAAACTCTTTCTTGATTCATTCCCATCCAATTAAAAAAAATACTTTTTTGATTGGATGGGTTGATTTCTTGATGAATCGTAAGAGAAAAAATATCTTTTTTTTTCAATTTGTTGTTGATTTTTTTTTCAGTCTTAGTATTTTTAGCAATTTTGGTACCGATATGTGTATTGGTCCAGGTCTCAATATCGATATTTTTTCTAAGACAAAAGTGGAGAATTCGACAATCAAAATATTTTCTATCTAGATTTTTATGCGTATCAATAATATATCCTTCTTCTAGATAATCACTAATAGCTGTACTTACCAATACATAAAATGATTCGGATTTCGGTTTATTGAAATTATATGGAATTTTGTGAACCCCGTTTACTTGTAATCTTGACCCATAAATATAAAAATCCTCCTTATCCCCATAGTTCATATATTTATGTGATAAAAGATCATATCTGTAGTGTTTTTTCCATTTTTCTTTTTGATTTGTCAATGAATCCGCTGCATAGTAATTTTGTTTCACGTAATGAATTACTTGGTCTTTTTCTTTTTTATATGAATCCGCTTTAATTGAGTCCTTATTTTGAATCCTATAACGTTGATTGATTCTATTTCGCCACTTTTGCGGTACTAACCGCGACCATTTGGTTTGAGATAAATTGTATTGATAATGCCCCTTTAACCAGTTTTTCCATTCAATCATTCCAGACTTATGAATTTTCTTATGTCTTGAATTGTAATCAAATATTCCTCGTGTCATACAATAATCCTTGATTTTATCCTTAATAAAAGGATAAGTCCCCTGATATTGAAGTAGAGATTTCAATTGATACTTGTTAAGTAATTGGGTTTGTGATAATTTGTAAAATACATATGCTTGGGACAAGGAGGATAAGTCATAATACATTTTAGTACTATTACTAATATTAGTATTCGAAAAGGACTTTTTTATAGTGGAAAAAAAGTTCATTGTATTTTGATCTCTTTCATCAATTCCTTCCTGATTTGTTTGATCGTTGTAAACGGATTTATTGATTATTTTTTTTGTTGATTCAAAGAAAAGTTGGAAATAGATCCTGTGAATGGTAATCATACATAGCAAGATATCTATATATATTTTTTCAATCAGAGATTTCATAAAATAATGTGATTTACGTATTAATCGTATATTTATTCTTTGGAATATCTGCCAAATATGTTTCTGTGATTTCGATCTTTTATCATCACAAGTTAGAATTTTTTTTTTCTTGTCTTTTGTGATTCGTTCTATTTGATTCCTGATTGTGAATGTTCTATCAGAAAGATCTTTCATCTTTTTTTCTATGAGTGAATAATTTGTCCAATTCATGGATTGGGTTTGAATGGTTGATTTGTGAATAATCTTATTATTTATTTCGGAATCTTTTCCATTTTCAGCCGTTTCATATACTTTCGCCTTGCTCAATTCAAATAAGAATATTGGGTTTACTTTTTGAATTTCCTTCATTATTCGTTTTAGAACTAGAAGTATTTTAATGATCCATCTTGTTTTTTCTTTTGAAACTTTTAGAAGTAGAAAGAAATCCTTTTTCACTTTTCTAACTTTTTTTTGGAGTTCTTTATAAATGGGTTCAAAAAAGGAAGGTCGTTTTCGGGGATTCCCAAAAGGGAATTCCGCTTCCATTCCCCAAACTGTTAAAAAACAAAAATTGTCTTTTTTTCCTTTTTTTTTTATTTGATCCCTAGGATGAGATCGTATTTTAGATCTTCGCCAAGGTTTCAAACAGAAAGGAAATAGAATCTTTATCTGAATACCGTCCGTTAACCAATCTTTGGGAAATTCTGTTTCTGATAATTGAACACCATTATAAGTGCATTTAACGTGCATTTCTCTATTCCACTCCTTCAAATCCTCATACCATTCGGGGAATTGGAATAATAACATACGGCCAATATTTTTAGCAATTATCAATGAAGGCAATACAATGTATTTTCTAAGAAAAGATTGGGTTACTAACATCAAACCTCTTATTGCTTGAGCAAATATAATGCTATCCCAAGTTTCTGATATTACTATACGTTCATTTTTCTCTTTTTTTTCTTCGTTTTTTTTCTCTTTTTCCCTTGTCTCTTCCTCCTCAAAATAAAAATGTGAAATTTTCAATTCTGGTTCTCTCCCCACCGAATTCCTAAAAATGAGATTCATCATTTCAGAGATATAAAAAGAAGAAAAAAAAAATGTTTTGTCTATTCGATCCAAAAAAAGCGGGGAATGCACATTTGCTTGAAACATTTCCCAAATAACCGTTTTACGTCTTTGAGCACGCATGGATCCTTTGATTATATCCCGACGAAAATCCGATTGTTGCGAGTAACGTATCAAAGCCACCTCTTCCGCTTGATCACTATTATTAGTATTATTTGTAGTTGTAATAGGGTTGGTATTCTGATCGTTATCAGTATAAATTACTACGCGTTTGGCTTTTCT